TCGCATTGCAATGCCTATTGTGTCGGCTTGGCCTTTCATAAGTGGAGACAGAATAAAGCGCCCATAATAAAGACGTTTACTGTCTGTTCTTGATTCAACACACTTCCACTGCAGTGTCCGAGTAGATACTGTTACTTTCTCTCGAACCATAGTAATATTATTTTATTTGATTGAATTATTTATTTCTCTTGTTTCTCTTGAAATTTCTTCACTATTTATTTCTACACACGTCTTTTTTTCGGAGGTCTACAGCCATTATGTGGCATAGGGGTTACATCCCGTACGAAAGTTAATAGTATACCACTTCTACGAATAGCTCGTAATGCTGCGTCTCTTCCGAGACCGGGACCTTTTATCATGACTTCTGCTCGTTGCATACCTTGATCTACTACTGTACGAATAGCATTTTCTGCTGCACTTTGAGCGGCAAAGGGTGTCCCTCTTCTCATACCCTTGAATCCAGAAGTACCGGCAGAGGCCCAGGAAACCACCCGACCCCGTACATCTGTAACCGTGACAATGGTATTATTGAAACTTGCTTGAACATGAATAACTCCCTTTGGTATTCTACGTGCACTCTTACGTGAACCAATACGTACATTCCTACGTGAACCAGTTCTCGGTATAGCTTTTGCCATATTGTATCATCTCATAAATATGAGTCAGAAATATATGGATATATCCATTTCATGTCAAAACAGATTCCTTATTTGTACATTGAGCCTTTTAGCGAGTCTGATTATCCTTGTCTTTGTTTATGTCTCGGGTTGGAACAAATTACTATAATGCGTCCCCGCCTACGGATTAGGCGACATTTTTCACAAATTTTACGAACGGAAGCTCTTATTTTCATATTTGTCATTCCTTATCTTAATTCTGAATCTACTTCTTGGTAGAAAATATGTTTCTTGAAATTTTTCATCTCGAATCGTATTGAATAAAAACGCCCTAATCTTTCGAATCCTTGTTTCGGAGTCGATAAATTATACGTCCTCTGGTTGAATCATAACGACTTACTTCAATTTTGACTTTATCTCCCGGCAGTATCCGTATAAAACTACGTCGGATCTTTCCTGAAACATAACCTAGAATCAGATCTTCATTATCTAACCGAACCCGGAACATGCCATTGGGAAGCGATTCAGTAATTAAACCTTCATGAATCCACTTTTGTTCTTTCATTTCAGGTAAAGCCTCCCTGAAGTATCAACTAATGGAGGAGAAACGATATTAGACAACTCACCCCCTTTCTTTTTTTTTTTACAAATAGGAAGAGGTTTCGGATCCCATTTGGATATTAAAAGGATTACCATATATAACACAAAATTTCTCCGCCGATTCCTTCTAGTCGAGCCTCCCGGTCTGTCATTATACCTCGAGAAGTAGAAAGAATTACAATCCCCATCCCACCTAAAATTCTAGGAATTCGTTGAGAGTTAGAATAGATTCGCAGACCGGGTCTACTGATCCGTTTTAAATTTAAAAAATTTCTATAGGGTCTTTTCCCATTCCTTCTATGTCGAAGGGTTAAAACCAAAAAATAGTTATTTTTTTCTCGATGTTTTCTGATGTTTTCGATAAAACCTTCTCGGAAAAGTATTTTAACAATATTTTCGGAAATATTAGTAGATGCTATGCGAACAACTCTTTTTCTATCCATATCAGCATTTCGTATAGAGGTTATTATCTCAGCAATAGTGTCTCTACCCATGATGAACTATAATTATTGGTGTCTGAAAATTGGATATAATCAACATGTTTTTCTTTTTTTTTCTATTGGTTTATGAATAGGAATTTTTTAAGGTATATGCGTGAGACACAATCTACGAATGAATCTAGTTCTTAATCTAGTTCTTTCAAATACCCCAAAGATATCACGATCTCATTTTATTTTATAATACCTCGGGAGCTAATGAAACTATTTTAGTAAAATTTAATTGTCTCAATTCCCGGGGGATTGCACCAAAAATTCGAGTTCCTTTTGGATTTCCTTCTTGATCAATCACAACTGCAGCATTGTCATCATATCGTATTATCATACCGTTGTCACGTTTAAGTTCTTTACAGGTACGAACAATTACAGCTCTCACTACTTCTGATTTTTCTAGGGGCATATTTGGTACTGCTTCTTTGATCACAGCAACAATAACGTCACCAATATGAGCATATCGACGATTACTAGCTCCTAGGATTCTAATACACATCAATTCTCGAGCCCCGCTGTTATCCGCTACATTTAAATGGGTCTGAGGTTGAATCATATCAAATTTTGAGTCTATTCTTCCAATGCAAAGGATGAAGAAAATAAAAGAAATATTGTTTGTCCAAAAAAAGAAACCTGCGTTTTTGTTTCATCCCCAAGATTCATTTCTGTCGGTTCTACATTTTTATCCCGAAATAATAAATTGAGTTCGTATCGGCATTTTGGATGCTGCTATTAAAATAGCCCTTCTAGCTATATTTTCGCTTACTCCACCCATTTCATATAGTATTCGCCCCG